CGGTTTTATTTTATATGCATTATAAAGTAGTACAAATTCTGGGAAGAACCAAAGTTCTAGATTCGATATGGGACGACTTAGTATTTCTTCATTCATTCCCATCCAATCCAATTTTTTTTTTTTTTGATTGGGTAAATTCATTTCTTGATTTTGATGAATCGTAAGATAAAAAAGATCTTTTTTATCAATTTTATTAATTATTTGATAATTAGTAAGCCCGGTCTTAGTATTTTTATTACTGTTGGTATCGATCTTAATCCAAGCCTCAATATCGAATTTCTTTCTAAGACAAAAATGGATAATTTTCCAATCAAAATATTTTCTATCCGGACTTTTTTCCATTTCCATATATATAATATCGCTTTTTCCTAGATAATTATGGATAGGGATATCCTTTAGTATATCAAACAATTTGCCTTTATGTGTGTTGGAATTAGAATAACTTTCTTGATTCTTATTTATTTGAAATGGTAATCCATAAATATATGGGTCTCTCTTATTTTCATAATTAATAGATCTATAAGATAAAAGATTATATCTATAGTATTTTTTAAAATTATCCTTTTGATTTGGTAATGAATATACTTTGTAATCATTTTGTTTTTTGTAATGAATTAATTGGTCTTTTTCATATGAATTCTCTTTGTTTAAATCTTGATTTTGAATTGTATGTGTACGACATTGATTGATTCTATTTCGCCATTTTTGTGCTATTAATCTAGACCAGCTAATCTGAGATAAATTGTATTGATAATGACCTCTTAACCAGGGTTTCCATTGATTTATTCCAGAATTCCAAAGTTTCTTATGTTTTAATTCAGAATGAATTATTCCTTGTGTTCCAAAATAATCTTTTATTGAAGTCTTAAGAAAAAAAGATGTTCCGTGATATTGAAGAATAGATCTTAACTTATACAAGTTAAGAACTTGGGTTTGTGATAATTTGAAAAATACATATGCTTGTGATAAGGAGGATAAGTCACAAAAATTCTGTGAATTCTTATTACTAATATTATAAAGTGACTTTTTTATGGTCGAAATAAAGTGAATTGTATTTTGATTTTTTTTTGTTTTATTAATTATTTCTTGATTTGTTTTATTATTGTAAATGGATTTATCAATAATTTTTTTTGTTGATTCAAGAAAAAGTTGTATATTAATTCTGGAAATATTAATGATAGATAGAAGGATATCTCTGTATATCCTTTCAATGAAAATTTTTATAAAATAATGTAATTTACGGATTAATCGAGCGTTTCTTCTTTTTAATATTTGCCAAATATTTTTTGATGATTCGAATCTTTTAGCATTATAACTTGGTTTATTAGGACTAATGTTTATTCCTGGAGTCACTTTGTTTTTCTCTTTTGTAATTCTTTCTATTTGATTTCTGATTGTGCTTGTTCTATCAGTCAGATCCTTCATTTTTTTTTCTGTCAGTAAATAATTTGTCCAATTTGTAGATCTAATTTGACTAAAGGATTCATGAATTATCTGATTGGGGATTATAGAATCTTTTTCTTTTTTAGTTTCGCTTGATTTATATACTTCTCTCAATCTAAAAAATAGAATTAGATTTACTTTTGAGAGTTCTTTTATTATTCTTTTTAAAAATAGAATTCCTTTGATAATCCATTTTTCTTTTGAGATATTTAGAAATAATTTTGTTCTTTCTTTTAAAACTTTTATAACTAGAAAATACTTCTTTTTCAATTTTCCAATTTTTTTTTCGAGTTTCTTAAAAATGGGTTCAAAAAAGGAAGACTGTTTTTTGGGAGAACCAAAAGGAAGTTCAGCTTCCATTCCCAAAACTGTTAAAAAACTAAAATCATCTTTTGGCACTTTCTTTTTCATTCGATCCATCTGAGAAGACCGTGGCTTAGATCTGTGCCAAGGTTTCAGACGGAAAGGAAATAGGATCTTTATCTGAATGCCCTCGATTAACCAATTTTTCGGAAATTCTGTTTCTGATAATAGAACACCATCATAGGTACATTTTATATGTATTTCTCTATTCCATTCCCTAAAATCTTCAGACCATTCGGGAATTTGCAATAATAGCATACGGCAAATATTTTTAGCTATTATCAATGAAGGTAATAGAATATATTTTCTAAGAGTCGCTTGAATTATTAACATGGAACCTCTTATTACTTGAGCAAACGGAATGGTATCCCAGGCTTCTGCTATTTCTATTCGTGCCTTCTCCTTTCTTTTGTTCTCTTCTTTTTTGTCCTTCTCCCTTTTTTTCTCCCCTTCTTTTCTCTCTTCTTCTGGATAATCTGAAATTTTTAATTCTGTTTCCTTTCCTATCCAGTTTCGAAAAATGAATTTCATCAGTCCGGAGATATCAAAATAAAAAAAGTTTGATTTGTCTATTCTGTCCAAAAAAAGTGAGGAATGCGCATTTGCTTGAAAGAGTTCACAAATAACTGTTTTACGTCTTTGGGCTCGCATAGAACCTTTGATTATATTTCGACGAAAATCCGATTGTTGCGAA